AATGAATTGCCTGATAAAAAGGATTACCTTGATAGGGTAAATCATGAAATTTATAATTTCATTCATTATATTTAACAGAATTAAACTGTTTCCAAAAGAATCAAAATCTATTGTGCATCGTACACTAAAATATAAAAAGATAAGCTAATTAAGCTATTGGGTTCATACCCCACTTATAAAGGTTATAATCCTTTTCTTTTTAATTAAAAAAATTTCAAACAATATTTTTATTATTACTTTAATATTTGGAACATTAATTACAATTTCTTCAAATTCTTGATTGGGAGCTTGAATGGGGTTAGAAATTAATTTATTATCATTTATCCCCCTAATAAATGATAATAAAAAAAATTTATTAACTTCAGAAAGTTCATTAAAATATTTTTTAACTCAAGCATTTGCCTCTTCAATTTTATTATTCGCTATTATTATTTTAATATTTTTTTTTAATAATAACCTTTCACAATTTTATAGATTAAATGAAATTTTAATTTTATCAACATTAATATTAAAAAGAGGAGCTGCTCCTTTCCATTTTTGATTCCCTGAAGTTATAGAAGGTTTATCATGAATTAATGGATTAATTTTAATAACTTGACAAAAAATTGCTCCTTTAATATTAATTTCTTATAATTTTTGTTATAATTTTTTTATAATATCAATTATTTTATCTATATTAATTGGTTCATTAGGAGGATTAAATCAAACATCAATTCGTAAATTAATAGCTTTCTCATCAATTAATCATTTAGGATGAATATTACTAGCAATAATAAATAATGAATTATTATGAATAACATACTTTTTATTATATTCTTTATTGTCTATTTCAATCATTATAATATTCAATAATTTTAAATTATTTTATTTTAATCAAATTTTTAATATTTCAATAATAAACCCAATCATTAAATTTTTAATTTTTTTAAACTTATTATCACTAGGAGGATTACCTCCATTTTTGGGATTTTTACCAAAATGATTAGTAATTCAAAATTTAACTAGTATAAATCAATTATTTATTTTAACTATTTCTGTTTGTTTGACATTAATTACATTATATTTTTATTTACGGTTATCGTATAGTATTTTTATACTAAACTATCAAAAAAATACATGAATATTAAAAAATACATATAATATAAAATTATCGTCAATAAGATTAATTTTAAATTTTATTTCAATTGGTGGATTATTAATAATTTTAATATTTTATATAATTTTATAAGAATTTAAGTTAAATAAACTAATAGCCTTCAAAGCTGAAAATATTTGTGTTAATCTTTTAATTCTTAAGCTTTAATAAATTATTTATTCCTTTAGAATTGCAGTCTAATATCATTATTGACTATAAAGCCTGATTAAAGAGATAACTCCCATAAATAAATTTACAATTTATCGCCTAAACTTCAGCCATTTAATCGCGACAATGATTATTTTCAACAAATCATAAGGATATTGGAACTTTATATTTTATCTTTGGAGCCTGAGCTGGAATAGTAGGAACTTCATTAAGTATTCTTATTCGAGCTGAATTAGGCCATCCAGGAGCATTTATTGGAGATGATCAAATTTATAATGTTATTGTAACTGCTCATGCATTTATTATAATTTTTTTTATAGTTATACCTATTATAATTGGAGGATTTGGAAACTGATTAGTACCACTAATATTAGGAGCTCCTGATATAGCATTTCCTCGAATAAATAATATAAGTTTTTGAATATTACCTCCTTCTTTAACTCTTTTAATTTCTAGAAGTATAGTAGAAAATGGAGCTGGAACAGGATGAACTGTTTACCCCCCTCTTTCATCAGGAATTGCTCATGCTGGAGCTTCTGTTGATTTAGCTATTTTTTCTCTTCATTTAGCAGGAATTTCTTCAATTTTAGGAGCTGTAAATTTTATTACTACAGTTATTAATATACGATCTCCAGGAATTACATTAGATCGAATACCTTTATTTGTTTGATCAGTAGTAATTACAGCTGTATTATTATTATTATCTTTACCTGTATTGGCTGGAGCTATTACTATATTATTAACTGACCGAAATTTAAATACATCATTCTTTGATCCTGCTGGAGGAGGAGACCCAATTTTATACCAACATTTATTTTGATTTTTTGGCCATCCTGAAGTTTATATTTTAATTTTACCTGGGTTTGGGATAATTTCACATATTATTACTCAAGAAAGAGGTAAAAAGGAAACTTTTGGAAATTTAGGAATAATTTATGCTATACTAGCAATTGGATTATTAGGATTTATTGTATGAGCTCATCATATATTTACTGTTGGAATAGACGTAGATACTCGAGCTTATTTTACATCTGCTACTATAATTATTGCTGTTCCTACAGGAATTAAAATTTTTAGTTGATTAGCTACTCTACACGGAACACAACTAACTTATAGTCCAGCAATACTTTGAGCATTTGGATTTGTATTTTTATTTACTGTAGGAGGATTAACAGGAGTAGTATTAGCTAATTCTTC